GACCAATTTATCATATAGATGAGGATAAACTGGTGACCTCGGATATTAATGAAATCTATAGAAGAATTATCTATCGGAATAATACTCTTACAGATCTATTAACAACAAGTATAGCTACGCCAGAAGAATTAATAATATCTCAGGAAAAATTGCTACAAGAAGCAGTGGATGCACTTCTTGATAATGGAATCTGCGGACAACCAATGAGGGATGATCATAATAGAGTTTACAAGTCGCTTTCAGATGTAATTGAAGGCAAAGAAGGAAGAGTTCGCGAGACTCTGCTTGGTAAACGCGTCGATTATTCAGGGCGGTCAGTGATTGTCGTGGGCCCTTCACTTTCATTACATCGATGTGGATTGCCTCGCGAAATAGCAATAGAACTTTTCCAGGCATTTGTAATTCGTGACCTAATTAGAAAACATCTTGCTTCGAACATCGGAGTTGCTAAGAGTCAAATTCGTAAAAAAAAACCGATTGTATGGGAAATACTTCAAGAAATTCTGGATGACCATCCTGTATTGCTGAATAGAGCGCCTACTCTGCATAGATTAGGCATACAGGCATTCCTCCCCATTTTAGTAGAAGGGCGCGCTATTTGTTTACACCCATTAGTTTGTAAGGGCTTCAATGCGGACTTTGACGGGGATCAAATGGCTGTTCATGTGCCTTTATCTTTGGAGGCTCAAGCAGAGGCACGTTTACTTATGTTTTCTCATATGAATCTTTTGTCTCCAACTATTGGAGATCCCATTTCTGCACCAACTCAAGATATGCTTAGTGGACTCTATGTCTTAACGAGTGGAAATCGTCGGGGTATTTGTGTAAATAGGTATAATCCGTGTAATGGTAGAAACTATCAAAATGAAGATAATAACTATAAGTATACAAAAAAAAAAGAACCGTTTTTTTGTAACGCCTATGATGCAATTGGAGCTTTTCGGCAAAAACGAATCAATTTAGGTAGTCCTTTGTGGCTGCGGTGGCGACTAGATCAACGCGTTATTGCTGCAAGAGAAACTCCCATTGAAATTCACTATGAATCTTTGGGGACCTATTATGAGATTTATGGACACTATCTAATAGTAAGAAGTATAAAAAAAGAAATTCTTTATATATATATTCGAACCACTCTTGGGCATATTTCTCTTTATCGAGAAATAGAAGAAGCCATACAGGGGTTTTGGCAGGGCTGTTGTAATTCTATGCTACCAGCGGGAATTCGAGTCTCGCCGGGTTAACTAGGACTATAAAATTGCGGAATTTCTACGTGAATCAAGATCTAGAAAAGGAAGTTGTCCAATCACTGACTCAAACCCATTGTCAAATTCTACTCAGCGCAATATGGAGGTACTGATGGCAGAACGGCCCACTCAGGTCTTTCACAATAAAGTGATAGACGGAACTGCCATGAAACGACTTATTAGTCGATTTATTGATCACTATGGAATAGGATATACATCACATATCCTGGATCAAGTAAAGACTCTGGGTTTCCGACAAGCTACCGCCGCATCCATTTCATTAGGAATTGATGATCTTTTAACAATACCTTCTAAAAGATGGCTAGTTCAAGACGCTGAACAACAAAGTTTTATTTTGGAAAAACACCATCATTATGGGAATGTACACGCGGTAGAAAAATTACGTCAATCGATCGAGATCTGGTATGCCACAAGTGAATATTTGCGACAAGAAATGAATCCTAATTTTCGGATGACCGATCCTTTTAATCCAGTCCATATAATGTCTTTTTCGGGAGCCAGAGGAAATGCATCTCAGGTACATCAATTAGTAGGTATGAGAGGATTAATGTCGGATCCCCAAGGTCAAATGATTGATTTACCCATTCAAAGCAATTTACGCGAAGGACTCTCTTTAACAGAATATATTATTTCTTGCTACGGAGCCCGTAAAGGAGTTGTGGATACCGCTATCCGAACATCAGATGCAGGATACCTCACGCGCAGACTTGTTGAAGTAGTTCAACACATTGTTGTACGTCGAACAGATTGTGGCACCGTCCGAGGTATTTCTGTAAGTCCTCGAAATGGAATGATGACCGACAGGATTTTTATCCAAACATTAATTGGGCGTGTATTAGCGGATCATATATATATAGGTTCGCGATGCATTGCTACTAGAAATCAAGATATTGGGGTTGGACTTGTTAATAGATTCATAACTTTTAGAGCACAACCAATCTCTATTCGAACCCCCTTTACTTGTAGGAGTACATCTTGGATTTGTCAACTATGCTATGGCCGAAGCCCAGCTCACGACGACCTGGTTGAATTGGGAGAAGCTGTAGGTATTATTGCAGGTCAATCTATTGGAGAACCAGGTACTCAATTAACATTAAGAACTTTTCATACCGGCGGAGTATTCACAGGGGGTACTGCAGAACATGTCCGAGCCCCTTCTAATGGAAAAATAAATTTCAATGAGGATTTGGTTCATCCGACACGTACACGTCATGGACATCCTGCTTTTCTATGTTCTAGAGACTTGTATGTAACTATTGAAAGTGAAGATATTATACACAATGTGTGTATTCCGCCCAAAAGTTTTCTTTTAGTTCAAAATGATCAATATGTAGAATCAGAACAAGTCATTGCTGAGATTCGCGCGAGAACATCCACTTTGAATTTGAAAGAGAAGGTTCGAAAACATATTTATTCTGACTCAAAAGGCGAAATGCACTGGAATACCGATGTGTACCATGCACCTGAATTTACATATGGTAATATTCATCTCTTACCAAAAACAAGTCATTTATGGATATTATTAGGGGAGCCCTGGAGATCCAGTCCAGGCCCCTGTTCGATCCACAAGGATCAAGATCAAATGAACGCTTATTCTCTTTCTGTTAAGCGAAGATATTTTTCTAACCCCTCAGTAACTAATAATCAAGTGAGACACAAATTTTTTAGTTCGTATTTTTCTGGTAAAAATCAAAAAGGAGATAGGATTCCTGATTATTCAGAACTTAATCGAATGACATGTACCGGTCGTTGTAATCTCAGAAATCCGGCCGTTCTCGAGGGGAATTCGGATTTATTGGCAAAGAGGCGAAGAAATAGAGTCATCATCCCACTCGAATCGATTCAAGAGGGCGAGAACCAATTAATACCTTCTTCAGGTATCTCAATTGAAATCCCCCGAAATGGTATTCTCCGTAGAAATAGTATTCTTGCTTATTTGGACGATCCTCGATATATAAGAAAGAGCTCGGGACTTACTAAATATGAGACTAGAGAACTGAATTCAATCGTTAATGAAGAGGAGTTGATTGAGTATCGAGGAGTCAAGGTATTTTGGCCAAAATACCAAAAGGAAGTAAATCCGTTTTTTTTTATTCCCGTGGAAGTCCACATTTTGGCCGAATCTTGTTCCATAATGGTACGGCACAATAGTATTATTGGGATAGATACACAAATTACTTTAAATAGAAGAAGTCGGGTAGGTGGATTGGTCCGAGTGAAGAAAAAAGCAGAAAAAATGAAACTAATAATCTTTTCTGGAGATATCCATTTTCCTGGAAAGACAAACAAGGCATTCCGATTGATACCACCAGGAGGGGGAAAACAAAATTCCAAAGAATACAAAAAATTGAAAAATTGGCTCTATATCCAACGAATGAAACTTTCCAGGTATGAAAAAAAATATTTTGTTTTGGTTCAACCTGTAGTCCCATATAAAAAAACGGATGGTATAAATTTAGGAAGACTTTTCCCACCGGATCTCTTGCAAGAAAGTGATAATCTACAACTTCGAGTTGTCAACTATATCCTTTATTACGACCCAATTCTTGAAATTTGGGACACAAGTATTCAATTAGTTCGGACTTGTTTAGTGTTGAATTGGGACCAAGACAAAAAGATCGAAAAGGCCTGTGCTTCCTTTGTTGAAATAAGGACAAATGGTTTAATTAGAGATTTTCTAAGAATCGACTTAGCGAAGTCACCTATTTTGTATACCGGAAAAAGAAATGATCTGTCGGGTTCAGGATTAATCTCTGAGAATGGATCAGATCGCGCTAATGTCAATCCGTTTTCTTCCATTTATTCCTATTCCAAGGCAAGGATTCAAGAATCCCTTAATCCAAATCAAGGAACTATTCATACGTTATTGAATCGAAATAAGGAATCTCAATCTTTGATAATTTTGTCATCATCCAATTGTTCTCGAACAGGCCCATTCAACGATGTAAAATCTCCCAATGTGATAAAAGAATCAATCAAAGAGGACCCCCTAATTCCAATTAGGAATCCGTTGGGCCCCTTAGGAACAGGCTTTCCAATTTATAATTTTGATTTATTTTCCGATTTAATAACCCATAATCAAATCTTGGTAACTAACTATTTGCAACTTGACAATTTAAAACAGATTTTTCAAATACTTAAATATTATTTACTGGATGAAAAAGGTAAAATTCATAATCCCTATTCCTGCAGTAACATCATTTTGAATCCATTCAATTTGAATTGGTATTTTCTGCATTACAATTGTTGTGAAGAGACATCTACAATCGTTAGTCTTGGGCAGTTTCTTTGTGAAAATGTATGTATAGCCAAAAAAGGACCGCATTTAAAATCGGGTCAAGTTCTAATTCTTCAAGTTGACTCTGTGGTAATACGATCAGCTAAGCCTTATTTGGCTACTCCAGGAGCAACTGTTCATGGACATTATGGGGAAATCCTTTACGAAGGAGATACATTAGTTACATTTATATATGAAAAATCAAGATCTGGTGATATAACGCAAGGTCTTCCAAAAGTGGAACAGGTGTTAGAAGTGCGTTCGATTGATTCAATATCGATGAATCTCGAAAAGAGGATTGAGACTTGGAACAAATGTATAACAAGACTTCTTGGAATTCCTTGGGCATTTCTGATTGGTGCTGAGCTAACTATAGTGCAAAGTCGTATCTCTTTGGTTAATAAGGTTCAAAAGGTTTATCGATCCCAAGGGGTGCAGATACATAATAGGCATATAGA